AAGATTATATGGAAAAATGGTGGTTCAATTCGATGTTGTCTAACGAGAAGTTAAAGTTAGAACATAGGTATGGTTTAAGTAAATCAATGGAAAGTCTTGATGCTATTGGCCATACCAGTGGAAGTGATGAACCCCTTCTAAATGATACGGAGAAAAATTGGAGTGATAGTGTTAGTTATAGTTTCAGTAATGTTGATTATTTATTTGGTATCAGGGATATTTGGAGTTTGATCTCTGATGACACTTTTTTAGTTAGGGATAGTAATGGTGACAGTTATTCCATATATTTTGATATTGAAAATCATAGTTTTGAGATTGACAATGATAGTTCTTTTCTGAGTGAATTAGAGGGTTTTTTTTCTAGTTTTTTGAATAGGGGGTCTAAGAGAAACAATCACTACTATTATCATTACATATATGATACTCAATCTAGTTGGACTAATCACATTAATAGTTGCATTAATAGTTATCTTCGTTTTGAAGTCAGTATTAATAGTTCCATTTCAGGTGGTACTGACAATTACAGTGACAGTTACATTTATAGTTTCATTTGTACTGAAAATGTAAGTGGTAGTGAAAGTGGAAGTTTTAGTATAAGAACTCGTAATAATGGCAGTGATTTCAATATAAGAGGAAGATCTAATGATTTCGATATAAATAAAAAATACAGACATTTATGGGTTCAATGCGAAAATTGTTATGGATTAAATTATAAAAAACTTCTTAGGTCAAAAATGAATATTTGTGAACAGTGTGGATATCATTTGAAAATGAGTAGTTCAGATAGAATCGAACTTTCGATTGATTCGGGCACTTGGGATCCTATGGATGAAGATATGGTTTCTATGGACCCCATTCAATTTCATTCAGAAGAGGAACCTTATAAAGATCGTATCGATTCTTATCAAAGAAAGACAGGTTTAACTGAAGCTGTTCAAACAGGCATAGGTCAACTAAACGGTATTCCCACAGCAATTGGGGTTATGGATTTTCAGTTCATGGGAGGTAGTATGGGATCTGTAGTAGGTGAGAAAATCACTCGTTTGATTGAGTATGCTACTAATCGATCTCTACCTGTCATTATTGTGTGTGCTTCTGGAGGAGCACGCATGCAAGAAGGAAGTTTGAGCTTGATGCAAATGGCTAAAATATCTTCTGCTTCATATGATTACCAATCCACTAAAAAGTTATTCTATGTACCAGTCCTTACATCTCCTACAACCGGTGGAGTAACAGCCAGTTTTGGTATGTTGGGAGATATCATTATTGCTGAACCTAATGCGTACATTGCATTTGCGGGTAAAAGAGTAATTGAACAAACATTGAATAAGACAGTACCCGATGGTTCACAAGCGGCTGAGTATTTATTCCATAAAGGCTTATTCGACCCAATCGTACCACGTAATCCTTTAAAAGGTGTTCTAAGTGAGTTATTTCAGCTCCATGGTTTCTTTCCCTTGAATCAAAATTCAAAAAATTAAAGTATAGCACTAGATTCAGTTATTTTGTTTGTAGCGAATAAGTATTTAGTTCATCATAATAAAAAAAACTAAGAAAAATGTTCTTTGGTGATATAAGTTACACTTTCTAGTAAGAGTCAGAAGTTTCGGATAATTTTTTTTTCTTCCGGATCCAGATCTATTTTTTATCTTACCCCTATTCATGATTAGGTATTATGAACCTCTATCAACAGGATAAAATAAAAAAGTGAATTTATCTTTCCGAGGAATTCTAATTTGGGGAAATAAAAAGAATTTTATCTGGCTATCTTACGCATTAATTAAGATAGACAATAATGAAAAAAAAAAAATATATATAAAAATAAAAAGAAATATCAAATATGGAAATGAAATAAAATAATTTCTACATCTATCGCATTTTTACTATGAATCCCTGTTTGTTGGATCCTATTATTTAGAGTCGCGAATTCATAATGAACTTAATTTTCATAAGAAAACTCCTTTTAAATAAAAAACTCCTTATTAGATTAGAAAGAAAGATAGAAAGAACATAAGGATGGGAGAAGAAGAATAATAAAATTTGTAAAAGAAGATTACCCTATTTATATTCGTGTAGAAAGATGAATAGGTACACTTAATTTAGTTCTACATTTTTGCACTTATTATCTATCCTTTTTTTTATTAAAATTTAATATTTTAATATTATTTTTATATTTCAAATTTATATTTTAATATAAATATATTATTTATAAATATAAATTATATATTTATATATACTTAATTGTTTATATATACTTAGTAGTATAATATTATATAAAATACAATAGTCAATATTACCTAATATTACTTATAATAGATATACTTATCATATCATAAGATATCTTTCTAATAGATACAAATATATAGATACAAATATTAAATCGAGGCACCCATTCTATGACAGATCTCAACTTACCCTCTATTTTTGTGCCTTTAGTGGGCCTAGTATTTCCGGCAATTGCAATGGCTTCTTTATCTCTTCATGTCCAAAAAAATAAGATTGTCTAGATCCAATGGGACCAAATCCTATCAATTTTTTTCAACACTGTATCATAATACAGATATTTTTTTAGTGCAATATGGTACGATATGTGGCTCTTTCCACACACAAATGAAAGAACTGTTATGTATGCGGATACATGCTATCTGCATAAATGCATGTATATATATATATATAGCTGGTTAAAAACGGATCAGTAAATATTTTTAATAGAAAGTCAATGTATCTAACCAATTACTCCACATCAGAATAGTGCTAGTTGATGAAAGTTACTTCGGGATCAAGAAAGGTAAAGTCAAATTTGGGTTATTCTCTCAATTCCAATCGAATGCAACTGGATCTAGTATAGTATGAATTGGCGATCAGAACATATATGGATAGAACTTATAAGGGGGTCTCGAAAAACAAGTAATTTTTGCTGGGCCTGTATCCTTTTTTTAGGTTCACTAGGATTCTTAGCGGTTGGAACTTCCAGTTATCTTGGTAGGAATCTGATATCCATATTTCCATCTCAGCAAATTATTTTTTTTCCACAAGGAATCGTGATGTCTTTTTACGGGATCGCAGGTCTGTTCGTTAGCTCCTATTTGTGGTGCACAATTTTGTGGAATGTAGGTAGTGGTTATGACCGATTCGATAGAAAAGAAGGAATTGTGTGCATTTTTCGTTGGGGATTTCCTGGAATAAATCGTCGCATCTTCCTTCGCTTCCTTATGAGAGATATCCAATCAATCAGAATTGAGGTTAAAGAGGGTCTTTATCCTCGTCGTGTCCTTTATATGGAAATCAGAGGTCAAGGGGCCATTCCCTTGACTCGTACTGATGAGAATTTTACTCCACGAGAAATTGAACAAAAAGCTGCCGAATTGGCCTATTTCTTGGGCGTACCAATTGAAGTATTTTGAAATGAATTGAACACAATAAAGAATAAATGTTTTCTCGGCATGGGGGAAGGAACTTGCTAATTCCCTTTTTAATATAATTGAAGTCTTTTTGGAATGTTCATTTGAACAAAACATGTTAGATTATTCTATTTCCTCCTTCCTTTGTCGTGGCGACTCCCATAGAATAAACCAAAAAAGCAGGAGGGCATATATGGAATAACTATAATAAACTATACTATAATAAAGAATAAAATTAAGAAAAGAAGAAATTTTTGTATACCATTTGTATACCAAAAGTATTTCATATGCGTATGGATCCCAACTCAATTCTTTTCTACTAGAAAATTTCTACTAGAAAAAAGGCTAATCTAAGGCTAATATAATAAGTAGGGATTCATCAAATATATCCGAACATTTATTTCGTAATACGGAATTCATCTCATCTTTTTAGGCCCAAAATTTTGATGATACCTTTTTCCTTGGTTGTGGCTAGGCGGTGAAACATTTCGAAATAATTAACTGAGGGGGGTTTTCGTTTCTAAATCCGATTCGTTATTTTAAGTGGGTTTTCGAGTATTCATAGAAAGAAACAAATGAAGATGAAATTGCTTCGAATTTGCCCATTCAAATTTGCCCAATTGAGATATCTAGGAATAATATTGATTTTTCATTTTTATCCGAAAAGGGCAAACCCTTATCCCATTTCTATATTCCTTCTAGATCCAAGAACTAAACTCAATTTTGACACAAAAATTGGAATGAATAGACCCATAGGTTCAATACCTTGTTATAGAACTCGTGCTTCAGAGAAATATCATATAGAGTCAACGAATGAAGCAGGTTCATTAACGATTCAATTCACAGATAAAAAATGAAAAAAAAGAAAGCATTGCCTTCTTTCCCATATCTTGTATCTATAGTATTTTTGCCCTGGTGGGTTTCTCTTTCATTTAATAAATGTCTGGAACTTTGGGTTACAAATTGGTGGAATACCGGGCAATCCAAAACTCTCTTGAATATCATTCAAGAGAAAAACGTTCTAGAAAGATTCATAGAATTAGAAGAACTCTTTCTGTTGGACGAAATGATAAAGGAGTACCCGGAGACACATATACAAAAACTTCGTATAGGAATACACAAGGAAACGATACAATTGGTCAAAACACACAATGAATATCATCTCCATATCATTTTGCATTTCTCGACAAATATAATCTCTTTCGCTATTCTAAGTGGTTATTTTATTTTGGGTAATGAGGAACTTGTCATTCTTAATTCTTGGGTTCAGGAATTCCTCTATAACTTAAGTGACACAATAAAAGCTTTTTCGATTCTTTTAGTTACTGATTTATGGATTGGATTTCACTCGACTCATGGTTGGGAACTAATAATTGGTTCGTTCTACAATGATTTTGGATTGGCTCATAATGATCAAATTATATCTGGTCTTGTTTCCACCTTTCCAGTTATTCTAGATACAATTGTGAAATATTGGATTTTCCATTATTTAAATCGTGTATCTCCTTCGCTTGTAGTCATTTATCATTCAATGAATGAATGAAGAACTCATTTGATCTCCTGATATCAATCAAATAAATCAGAATCTTTCTTCCTTTATAAAGAAACCATTTTGAATCTTACTTAATTCTTTATATTTTATTTCTACCAGTTCAAGGTATTCGTCCTATATTACAGTACAACTATTCCAGTACAATGACAGACTCGTGCATAGGGAACTTTACTAGTTCTCTATCTAATTTATTGTAGAAATTCCGAGATCCATGATTGGACATGCAAAATAGAAATACTTTTTCTTGGTTAAAGGAACAGATGACTCGATCCATTTCTGTATCGATCATGATATATGTAATAACTCGAGCATCCATTTCAAATGCATATCCCATTTTTGCGCAGCAGGGTTATGAAAACCCACGAGAAGCAACTGGACGAATTGTATGTGCTAATTGCCATTTAGCTAATAAGCCCGTGGATATTGAAGTTCCACAAGCTGTGCTTCCTGATACTGTATTTGAAGCAGTTGTTCAAATTCCTTATGATATGCAACTGAAACAAGTTCTTGCTAATGGTAAAAAAGGGGGTTTGAATGTGGGTGCTGTTCTTATTTTACCCGAGGGATTCGAATTAGCCCCCCCCGATCGTATTTCTCCTGAGTTGAAAGAAAAGATAGGAAATCTGTCTTTTCAGAGTTATCGTCCCAATAAAAAAAATATTCTTGTGATAGGTCCTGTTCCGGGTCAGAAATATAGTGAAATCGTCTTTCCCATTCTTTCCCCCGACCCTGCTACAAAGAAAGACGTTCACTTCTTAAAATATCCCATATATGTGGGTGGGAACAGAGGAAGGGGTCAGATTTATCCTGATGGTAGCAAGAGTAACAATACAGTCTATAATGCTACATCAGCAGGTATAGTAAGCAAAATAGTACGTAAAGAAAAGGGAGGATATGAAATAACCATAGTTGATGCATCGGATGGACGTCAAGCGGTTGATATTATACCTCCAGGACCAGAACTTCTTGTTTCAGAGGGTGAATCCATTAAGCTTGATCAACCATTAACAAGCAATCCCAATGTAGGAGGGTTTGGTCAGGGAGATGCAGAAATAGTGCTTCAAGATCCATTACGCGTCCAAGGCCTTTTGTTCTTCTTCGCATCTGTTATTTTGGCACAAGTTTTTTTGGTTCTTAAAAAGAAACAGTTTGAAAAAGTTCAATTGTACGAAATGAATTTTTAGGTCCAGAGATTCCTTAACATTTGGTAAAAAGTGCCGATTTTTTGTCCATCGATACAATTATGTATGATCAAAAAATTCTGTAAATCCTTTTGCTTGCTTTGTTTATACTCTTTTTGTTTTGCAGGACGCCTGGAATTCATTACTTGTATTCCATTTTAGTAATAAACAATAGGCATACAAACAAATACAAAAGAAGAGAATACAAGGCAAGGATGGTAAAAATGAAAGGAACAAATACTTTTAGGAAGGATTACTAGTCTTCCTAATCTTCTATTCGACGCAAGACGACACAAGAAAAAGGAATTTTCACCCGTTTTCTTGTGTCGTCTTGTATCAAAATAATAATTATTTTTTTTCCTGTTCATCAAAGATTACTATTCCTTTCCTTCTTTTCCGGGTCTATCGGAACTCCTTTGTTTAGATTCATAAGAAGTAGTGGACAAACAAAGGAAAAAAAGGATTATGGGTGAATAAGTTATTGAGAAAATAGAATTTATTCACTTATTCAATATCTTCACTTATTCAATAATCTTCACTTATTCAATATAAGTTAAACTTCTAACTTAGAGAAATTATTCAAACAAAAAAGACTGTTCCGGTTGAAAGGCGGATTTTATTTTTACGAATATCCAAATCTTTATTTATTATATGATCAGATATATGATCGGAGTTTTTATTTTATTTTTAGAGTAGTTTTGATTAAGGTTCTATTAGTTTAGTCTAGAAATGATTTGCAGGATGTCTCATCCCTAGAAATCAATATAATTATTATATTGGATTATAGATAAAATCGATTGATTCGTTCTTTCTTCTTGCTTCCAGTTAATATTTTGGGGGAAGGGCAGGGACTATGAATCAACCGCTAGATTCAATTGTTCACAAACATCATTAAGAAACAAAAGAATAGAGTGAAACATCAGAGCAAAGGATCCTTTTTGTCATTTCTACAAAACAAATATAATATTTTGATTATGCTGACTGGATAACTAACCAATTTGTAGGTTATGGAATAGGTCAAAGTCTCATTATAAGAGTAAGAACTCCGCGGGCCCTTTCCGCTCTAATCAGACAAAGGAGGGTAAGGACCCGCTAAGTTCTTACTTTTTCATGTCTACAACCCAGCTCATCCGATTACTAGAGAGATGAACCCAACCCAGAATATGAACCGTAAAAGAAAACACCTATTAAACCGATCACAAGAATACCAGTTACAGTACCTATCAGCCAAAGAGGAATCCTTCCAGTAGTATCGGCCATTTCCCCTACTTTCCTCCACATTTCATCAAGTGGTCATGCTAGAGACAAAAACAGTCATGGATAATTATGAGGATGGTATCTATCCGAATGGGATAAGAGAATTACT